AGGATGTTTTTTTTATTTTGACACCTAAAAATGCAAAAATCAATTCTTAAAACAAAATTGCAAGAATTGATTTATAATAAGCAGTCTTATCAATATCAAAAATAAGTTTAGGTATTGTGTGGGTACCTAAAGTAAAGGTACCTGTTCAACGTAGGTGCAGGGGGTAGAAAGGCTGATCCAAATTTATTGCTGCAGCTATACATTCAATGTAGAAGAATTTGAATTTTGGAATCGAAAGTTCATAATATAAGACTTCTCGGCTCTTATTCATTTTTTTCATTTTTTTGGAATGAATACATCATTCAATTTGGCAGACAGAACAGAATAGTAAAGATTTCATCGAAAACTTACAGCAGCTTGCCAAACAAACGCTAATAGAAAAAAGAGTACAGGTATGACAGGCATAATATCCACGATTGGGTTGAAAATGGCATAAGCTTCAGGTAATTTGGCGAAGAAAAAACTAGTCGGATAAAGAACAGAATTAAAACAGATACAGGTTAAACTAAGTATATTAGGCATAACAAGCATTTCGTTCGTTCTTGTAGAGTAGATAATTGGATTTTGATTGAGTTATTTTTCTAAGGGAAAAAGGAAAAGAAAAGGTGGATTCAAAATCCTTTTTTCTTCGGACTTTCCCAAACACAAAATACCTCCTTGTATTCGCATTCTCAAATGAGAATGGAAGAAATTCGACTTTCATATAATATCTTAATAGAATTCCATGTAATGATCAATGCATTTTTTGGATTCTATATTATCCGCATGCTTAGAATCCTAGCAAGAAAATATCCCTCATTTTTTAGGTAATTGAAGTGGGGTTGACGGATAATATATAATAAAAATACTGTTTATTAGTGTCACATAAAACGAAATGGGGCGTGGCCAAGCGGTAAGGCAGCGGGTTTTGGTCCCGTTATTCGGAGGTTCGAATCCTTCCGTCCCAGATTTTCTTTGATGAAACGAAAGATAGAATCGTATTGTGCCCTGCACGACACAAAAGCTTATTAAAGAAAATAATTATTTCTTATGAACTCTTAGATTAGATGCATTTTTAAGGATTCCTTTTCTTTCTCAGAAAACAAAATCAAGTGTCAAGTCCAGTCAAATTGAATATTTTTATTTTCATTAAAAATTTTGGTCTGTCAGGCACATTCAGGATATACTCCTACTATTCATTACTCAATATGTGCTTTGAATATGTGTTTTGAAATTCGAATTTTTTAGATAAACTTTATGCTCCATATCCATGGAGTGGGAATTCTTACAGGATACATTTGATACCTAATGTGAAAAAAAAAAGAGTGGTCCTTCTTTGGTTAAGCGAAAACGATCTCGATTTGGGATTCTTTAAATATACCGAATGATCCATTCCGATAAGGATAAGGTAAGAACTATTCGTTGAATAGAATAGAATGGATTCAAAAAAAAATCATACTTTTCTTATTTTTGATTTTGAGTTCTTTCTATTTTAGTTCTTTCTATTAGCTAAAAGAAAGAATACTATAAGTAAAAGGAAAGACCTTAATTTTACTTTACACTAATTTTTTTACTTCATTTTTTCTTTCTTTGGTTACTCCAGTCGAAGAAGTATGAAAAGTTTATAATTACTAAAAAACTACCAATCTTTTCATTGGCATAGTTTATTTGTTGGAGAAGAGTGGATCCTTCTCATTTCAGGATTAATCATCTCGGGTTCTCTGTTGACTATGGAAATTCAATAGTAAATCAGTCTTAACCAAATTATTTTATTCTTCTTTTTCAAACTATGTTTCATTCATATGATAGAATATGGGTTTAAATAAATTGGATCTTTGCAGAGTCTTCCCCGATAGATACTTATTTCATTTATCCATATTTCTCCATAGATAGCAAGTTTGAATTAGTATACAAAACCAATGACTATTCATGATTCCATCAATATTGGATCAATTCTCGATACCACTTTGCAATGAAATTAGAGGGATGTTATGGTAAAACTTCGTTTAAAACGATGTGGTAGAAAGCAACGTGCGACTTGAAGGACATGATCGATTGTGGATTTTGCTATCCACCATTTTCCATAGTAATGAAAATGCTCTTGGCTCGACATAGTCTGTTCTATTTGTCCCGAACCGAATTTGCGTTGGGTTGTTTGTAAGTAAATAGTACACGATGGAGCTCGAGAAGACAGAATTTATTTTTTATCAAGGGAAAGAATCTAGGGTTAGTGAAAACTAATAAATTAGGCCAACTTTGTCAGTGTATCCTTAATACAGAAATTGAAAGGTTAAAATAAGAAAAAAGTCTTATTTTGGAAGATTGGAAAACTTTTTTGATTAAAAGTCTATGAGAATCAATCGTTCATATTCGATTTCTATAGAAGAGGAAAATGCTTTATTGAAGGAAAAAAAAAAAGAAAGGGTATGTTGCTACTCTTTTGAAAGAAAAAAGAATAGGAATTCCCGAAGTAATGTCTAAACCCAAGGATTTCACAAATCAAAGATAAAGGATTCCGGAACAAGTAAACATGATTTTCAATCGTCTCAACAATAGAATTAGATCAGAATAAGGAATCAAAGTCAATTTGTTCGAGATGAGATAAAGAAAAAAGTTTAGAGACGACTCAAAAAATTTCGAAGGATTTCTCTTTTGAAGTCTGTTAGTCAAAATTAGCCAACTTGAGTCATGAGTATAAATGAAATTTGTTTTTTCTTCTATAAGGAAATTAATGCAAGTCATAGTCTAATTTTTATATACTTGTATTATAGATAGAAATTCGAATCATTTTCTCGAGCCGTATGAGGAGAAAACCTCCTATACGTTTCTAGGGGGGGGGGCATTGTTTATCTACATCTATCCCAATAAGCTGTCTATCGAATCGTTGCAATTGATGTTCGATCTCGAAGAGAAGGAAGAGATCTTCAAAAAGTAGGTTTTTATGATCCGATAAAGAATCAAACTTCTTTAAATGTTCCAGCTATTCTCTATTTCCTTGAAAAAGGTGCTCAACCTACAAGAACTGTTTATGATATTTTAAGGAAAGCAGAATTCTTTAAAGATAAAGAAAGAACTTTGAGTTAATTGAAGAACTAAATTATTTAGCCACAATTTGCCTCTTTTTTCGTCCTATTTTTTTGCTGCATTTATGTCGTGCCAATCCAACAAAAGCCCTTATTTAATTTACTTATTTGTATCTAATTGGTTTTCTTACCATTGTATTTCTATTGACAAAGGTCTATTGAACAAATAGAATTTGTAGCTAGATAGGTCTCTTTATCGTCACTTCATATTAGGTATTTCTGTCTACACTTCGCTCAAATGATAGGGTTGCCCCCTTGCATGTACTCGCATAGAAGATTTTTCTATTTAAAGAAATAAAAATTGCTAAAAAAATAACAATTTTGCTATTGTGATTGGGGCTGCCCCTTTTTTAACCTTAGTGAAATTTAACCGATTTGTTTATTTTGGTATTTGAGTGTTTTTAATGAGAGATAAAATCTTTCTTTTGATGTCTTGTTAATTTAATGTTTTGACGGGAGCGTCCGGTGTAATTTCATCGATTTTTGGATTTCGATCGTATCTAAGATCCTATTTTATCTGGGTTGCTAACTCAATGGTAGAGTACTCGGCTTTTAAGTGCGACTATGATCTTTTACACATTTGGATGAAGCAACAAATTCGTCCAGACTCTTGGTAGAGTCTAGAAGACCACGACTGATCCTTAAAGGTAATGAATGGAAAAAATAGCATGTCGTAATAAAATCAATTTCTTTTTTTTGATTTTTGGAATAAAAAATTCCGATTTTCTGGGTCTAGTGAATAAATGGATAGAGCCTGGCTCTAATTCTGGTAAAATAAAAAGCAACGAGCTTAACTTCTTAATTGAAAGGATTCCCCGATCTAATTAGACGTTAAAAATGGATTAGTGCCTGATGCGGGGAAAGGTTGGGTTTTCCTATCAGTGGACCCTTTAATTTTTTTAGGAATCCTAATTATTCTTGATTATGGATTGAAAAGGGATGTTATGAATTGAATGTGTAAAAGAAGCAGTATATTGATAACGAAACTGTATTCCAAAGTCAAAAGAGCGATTGGCCTGCAAAAATAAAAGATTTGTTCTTTTTTGTTTTGGAATTAGAACAAACATAAACTAATTAGATAGAAAAGGACCAGAAAAAGATCTATGGATTAGACTCCCTTTCTTTCCAGGGTTTGTTTTTAAAAATGTAACACCCTGTTCTGACCATATTGCACTATGTATTTGATAAATCGAGAAATGCTTTTTTTCTCTGATTCAAGTAGAAATACAAATGGAAAAATTCGAAGGGTATTCAGAAAAACAGAAATCTCGTCAACAATACTTCGTTTACCCACTTCTCTTTCAGGAATATATTTATGCGTTTGCCCATGATTATGGATTAAATGGTTCGGAACCTGTGGAAATTTTTGGTTGTAATAACAAGAAATTTAGTTCACTACTTGTGAAACGTTTAATTATTCGAATGTATCAGCAGAATTTTAGGATTAATTCGGTTAATCATCCTAACCAAGATCGATTGTTGGATCACAGCAATCATTTTTATTCAGAGTTTTATTCTCAGATTCTATCTGAGGGGTTTGCAATCGTTGTAGAAATCCCATTCTCGCTAACAGAACTATCTTGTCCGGAAGAAAAAGAAATACCAAAGTTTCAAAATTTACAATCTATTCATTCAATATTTCCCTTTTTAGAAGACAAATTTTTGCATTTACCTTATCTATCACATATAGAGATACCCTATCCTATCCATTTTGAAATCTTGGTTCAACTCCTTGACTACAGGATCCAAGATGTTTCATCTTTGCATTTATTGCGATTCTTTCTCAACTATTATTCGAATTGGAATAGTCTTATTACTTCAATGAAATCCATTTTTCTTTTTTCAAAAGAAAATAAAAGACTATTTCGATTCCTATATAACTCTTATGTATCAGAATATGAATTTTTCTTGTTGTTTCTTCGTAAACAATCTTCTTGC